CATTCCATTCCGGATCCCTTTCTCTAGCAAAGCACCGGGTTTCTAAATTCTCATAGGGCCCCCCTGGAATTCCTTCCAGAGCTTGTTGAATAATTTTTATAGATTCCCTCATTTCACCGATTCGGACTAAATAGCGAGCTAATGAATCTCCTTCTTTTTGCCAATGGATTTCCCAATCCAATTCGTCGTAACATTCATAATGATCAACTTTACGAAGATCCCATTGGATTCCGGAAGCTCGTAGCATTGGTCCCGATAAACCCCAATTTATTGCTTCTTCTGGACCAATAATGCCTACTCCCTCAACTCGTTCTAAAAAAATAGGATTTCGCGTAATAAGTTTTTGATATTCAGAAACCGCTGTTAAAAAATAATCACAGAAATCCAAACATTTATCTATCCATCCATAAGGTAGATCGGCCGCTACTCCTCCGATACGAAAATAATTATGCATCATTCTCATACCGGTGGCAGCTTCGAATAGATCATATACTAATTCTCTTTCTCTGAAAATATAGAAAAAAGGAGTCTGTGCACCAATATCTGCCATAAAGGGGCCAAGCCATAACAGATGAGAAGCTATACGACTCAACTCTAACATAATTACTCGGATATAACTGGCTCTTTTAGGTACTTGAATATTTCCCAACTGTTCTGGTCCATTTACGGTTATTGCTTCTGTGAACATAGTAGCTAAATAATCCCAACGTGTTACATAAGGTAGATATTGTATAACTGTTCGATTTTCCGCAATTTTTTCCATTCCTCTGTGTAAATAACCTAATATTGGTTCACAATCAATAACATCTTCACCATCTAGAGTAAGGATGAGCCGAAGAACACCATGCATTGATGGGTGGTGAGGTCCCATATTGACTATCATGAGGTCTTTTCTTGTAGTTGTTACATTCATAGGTTATTCCTCGATTCATTCTTTCATGAATTGCTGAAAATGAAAAGAAGTTCATTAAAATTCAAGATCGAATAAAAAAATCAAATAATTCAAATTCCTTTTTCACTTAACGAGTTTTTGACTCCCGAATATCCAGCTGACTAATTAATTCTTTATAACGTATTCTATTTTTCTTTGACAAATAAGACAGCAGTCGTTGGCGTTTTCCCAGGATTTTACGTAAACCTCTCTGAGATAAATAATCTTTTCGGTGCAATTCCAAATGTGAAGTAAGTCTTCGTATCTTATTGGTGAAACGAAATACTTGAAATTCAATGGACCCCCTGTTTTCTTCTTTTTCTTCTTGTGAAATAACTGAGATGAATGAATTTTTTACCATAAAACGGATTTTCTATCCTCTTTTTTTTTAATGGATTTTACTGATCAGTAAGAATAATGCTAGTCATTTTAATTTGGTATACACAATAATCTTAATTTCTTTATGAACTGCTAATTTTATCAAATAAAATGAATCAATCCAATTTTCTTTTCAATTTTATTCGTATAGGAATAGGAAAAGGTGATATATTTCTACATTTAGAAAAGAGAAAAGATTTTGGATCAAAATCTAATAATAAATAAAAAAAGAAAAAATAAGAAGATTCCGTTAATCATTTATAGATCTATTGGATATTGATAAATGCATTGAATTAGTATTCATGTATCAGACTGGAAGGTAAGACAATACATAGGTGCAACTCCTTTTTTCATATATCATACATATATGGTACAGAATATATATGAAAAACGCATAATTAACAAATTTGCAATCGTGGATACATATGTATCCTTATCATAGTGAAGCGGCCCCCATTATTGGTATCAAACCAATATCGATTCATACAAGATAAATCTTCTAATCGATAATTAGGCCAAAGAAAGAACTTTAATTTAATTAGTTTCTTTTTATCAAAATGTTTTCTTTTATCCAAAAATTCACCCCAGTTTTTTACGTTGTTGCAAAATACTGGATTTTTATGAATACCATTTCTCTTCCTCGAATTGAAACAAATTAGAATTCTTAATTCTCTACGTCTTTTAGTGGATAAAACCTTTTCGGGAACAAACAACAAATCATAATCATTTTTGTATCTATTTTCAGACATTTTTTGATGTCTTGCAATGGATTTATCCAAATTAATCTTAGCAACATAGCTTTTTTCTCGGTATATTTGATTAATTTTGGGCTTACTCTTATGAAACAATGAAATATTTAGACTTTGATACATAATCAATTGTCCATCATTTTTTATAGACAAACGAATTGGTTCGATAATTAATATACCCTTTTTCATTAATTCTGTAAGAGTTAAATCCTTTTGAATAATCAAAATATCTAAACTCATTTCTCCCCTTTGAATAGAGGATATAGTAATTTCTCTTGGATTTATTAGTCTAAGTAGGAGACAATATATTTTGATATTATTAATCATTCTTTGATTTAAAGAATCATCCCATCTCAATTGAAAACGTAAATATCTTTTTAGGAAAAAATAAAGTTCTACTTCCGTGTTGCTCTTATATTCTTTTTTCTTTCTACGTTTTTTCATATCGGAGCTTGCATAATCTTCTCCAATATCTTTTTCTTGGTTTGAGAAAAGTGATCCAAGATTCGCTTGATTTTGTGCATCTGATTCAAGATTATCTCGAATTGCGGATTCTTTTTCTTCTTGATTTCGATTCTCTAATTCAATCGATTTTTTTTCATTCGAAAATGAAAATAGAAAAAGATCCCTTTTGCTCTTTCTAGTGATGTTTTTATTTTCACTAAGATTTTCATTAAAATTTAAAAGAAGTAGTTGGATTGGTATGATCCACGGTTTCATAATATATGTATTATAAAGGATCACAAATTCTGGAAAGAACCAAAGGTTTAGATTTGATATGGGACAACTTAGTATTTCTTCATTCATTGCCATCCAATCAAAAAGATCTTTTTTTTTGTTGGATGCCATAATTCCTCCATTTTGGGAAATTTTAAGAAAAAAAAGACCTTTTTGATCCATTTTATCAATTATTTGATAATTATTAAACCCAGTCTTAGTATTTTTATTACCATTGGTATCGATATCAATCCAGGAATCAATATTGACTTTATTTCGAAGACAAAAATCGAAAATTCTCCAATCCAAATATTTTCTATCTGTAAATTTATCTAGATTTAGAATATCATCATCTTCTAAATTAATAGGGATAATACCTCCTGGCATATTAATTAATATACCTTTTTTATATATCTTGTTGTAATTATAAGAGATCTCTTGTTTATTATTTAAACGTAATGGTGATACATAAATATGTGAATCCTTCTTATTTTCATAATTAATCGATTTATATGAGAAAAGCTCATATCCATAGTATTTTTGAAGGTTATATTTTGAATTTGATAATGAATTTAATTCAAAATCATTTAATTTTTTGAAATTAGTTAATATTAATCGATCTTTTTCATCGGAATGCCTTTTGTTTAAATCTTTATTTTGCACTATACGTGTTTGATTGAATCTATTTCCCCATTTGTGTGGTACTAATCGATACCATCTAATCGGAGATAAATCATATTGATAATGACCCCTTAACCAGTTTTTCCATTGAATCATTTCCGAATTCAAAATATTTTTATGTTTTAATTCAGGATAAAAAATTCCTTGTGTTTCAAAATAATCCTTTATTTCATTCTTAAGAAAAAAAGATGTTCCGTGATATTGAAGGACATATCTTAACTTATACAAATTACAAAATTGCGTTTGATATAATTGGTAAAATACATATGCTTGTGAGAAGGAGGATAATAAAATCTTTGCATTTTTATTACTAATATCAGAAATTGATTTTTTTTTAGTCCAAATAAAACGAATTGTATTTTTATTTGTTTTAGCTATTTTTTCTTTATTTGTTTCATTATTGTAAATGTATTTATCGATCATTTTTGTTGAATTATCAAAAAAGAGTTGTGTAGTGATCCTCGGACTATTAATGATATAGATAAGTATATCTATGTATATCCTTTCAATTAAAAATTTGAAAAAAGAATATGATTTACGGATTAATCGAACATTTATTCTTTTGAATTTCTTTAATTTCTGCCAAATATTTTTTATTGATGCTAATAGTTTAGTAGGATAACTAATTTTATTAGAACTAATATTTATATTGATTTCCGGAGTTAAAAATCCTTTTTTCTTATCTTTTGTAATTTTTTCTATTTGATTCCTGATTGTGCTGGTTCTATAATCCAGATCTTTCATTTTTTTTTCTGTCAATGAAGAATCCATAAATCGAATTTGAATGGACGATTCATTAATCATCCCATTACTGATTACCCCATTTTTTTCTTTTTTAGTTTCACTCAATTCATCTATTTTTCTTAATCCAAATAATGGAATTGGGTTTCTTTTGGAAAGTTCTTTTATTATTCCTTTTAAAAATAGAATGGTTTTCATGACCGATTTTTTTCTTTCTTTTGAAAGGTTTAAAAAAGGATTTATTCTTTCTTTTAAAACCTGTATAACTAAAAAAGGATTCTTTTGTAATTTTCTAATTTTTTTTCTGAGTTCTTTAAAAATGGGTTTAAAAAATGAACGTTGTTTTCTGGGAGAACCAAAAGGAACTTCAGTTTCCATTCCCCAAACTGTTAAAAAACAAAAATCGTTTTTTTTCTCTTTATTTCTCAGCGGATCTTTCTGGGGGGGTGGCACCTTAGATCTGTGCCAAGGTTTAAGGTAAAAAGGAAAAAGGATCTTTATCTGAATACCGTCTGTCAACCCATTTTTTGGAAATTCGGTTTCTGATAATTGAACACCATTATAGGTGCATTTAACATGCATTTCTCTATTCCAATCTTTTAAGTCCTCAGACCACTCGGGAAATTGAAATAATAACATACGGGCTATATTTTTAGCTATTATCACTGAAGGGAATAGAATATATTTTCTAAGAAAAGATTGGGTTACTAATAGAGATCCTCTTATTGCTTGAGCAAATAAAACTCTATCCCAGGTTTGCGCTATTTCTATTCGTGCTTTCTCTTGTCTTTTGTATTCTTCTC